TCCCCCCTAGACAATAAAATATGTTGACATGAGGAGGAACATATTTACTAGTTATATCATCTGCAATCGCTTGAATCTCGAGACGTTCCTCGAACCAATCATATACTTTATTGAGATAGGTAATCCGAGAGGACCCCCCCCGAGAACCGTATATGAGAATTTCATCTCATACGGCTCAAACAGAAACACACAAATACCGATTTCGCCGGATATGTAATAGAAAGTTCAAAACTTCTTAGCCGCTTGATTCGATTTGTCCCGAAGATAGGAAGTCAAAAAAAATCTGGAATCTCTTCTTTGTGATGATAATGCCAAAAATATCAAGTTAGCTCAGTCGTCTTTTTTTATGTTAATCGTTACAGGCCTCTTGAATCTTCTCTTTCCTATTTTTTTGTTATTTAATTTGTTGTTTTTTTTTGTGCGTAATGCGGATCGGATCGACTCTTGTTTTACTATTGATAGGAATTCTCTTGTTGAGACCCTATGAATCAATTAAAACCTCAGATTCATACTAGAACCACGATGATTTAGCTCCAAGTTCAACTAAAAAGTTCTCTGAATAAAAACCGTTTGATCATCACTTATTCAATTTCAATGAGTGGGTGTAATGACTCAACAAAATCTAGAGAAAGAAGTTGTTCTTCGGACAAAATGAATAAGTCTAAAGAAAGAAAAATTGTTTTATTTAGGAAATACCCATCCGAATTTTTTTTTGAGCCCGGTTGCGAGGTCTGAATAGTAGGTATGAATCATAGTTAAAATATTTCTTTTCTTAATCTATTCTATATATTCCGTGTTCCAGATATTAGAATAAATATCCGACGGGGTAGAATCATCTTGATAGAGATGACAGGGCTCTTCTCTGTATTATCAATAGGATCAATTATAACAAGTCACACGCTCATATTCCGGAAATACCGAAAAAAATAAATCCCGCAGTCGAACTACCAGAATGGTCTATAAATCCGAGTCTTAAGTCATTTTTTTGTTAGGGCTTCGTAGTTCTTATGAACCTAACTCATTGAAATTCCATCCAGTAAAACGGAAGAATTATAAATTTCCAAAATAATAGATAGGAATATCGCAAATAAAGTCATTGCGACTCCCATAAGTGGTGTAGTCCCCCAGCCCGGAGCTACTTTACCATATTCCGAATTCAATGGTTTCAATAAATTCCCTACGGTAGTTTGTCTTGGCCTAGATACAGAACTACCCTCAACGGTTTGTGTAGCCATAAATCCTATTTAATCATTGATTGAGATCTGTTGACTTTGTATACCATTCCGTTGTAGTTGTAAATAAACGATCTTATCGTGGATCCACTGTGATCTTGAAATTATCTAAAAATGGAAACAGCAACCCTAGTCGCCATCTTCATATCTGGGTTACTTGTAAGCTTTACGGGGTACGCCTTATATACCGCTTTTGGGCAACCCTCTCAACAACTAAGAGATCCATTCGAGGAACACGGGGACTAGACTAGTTGAAGTAATGGGCCCCCCGATATGGGAGACTCATTACTTCAGTTGATATAATGAAAAATCATTTTTTAGTCGGAACCTTTGGCGGTTCTCGAAAAAAGATAGCGAAAAAAATTATCCCTAAAGTCGAGACTAAAAGGAATGTATAAACCAATGCTTCCATGGATTCGATCGTGGTTTACAATTATAGCTTTCACACCTATTCGTTTGAGTGGAGTCATTTACCATACCATATAAAAAGGGGGAAAGAATCAAGAAAAAGAAGGTGATTCAAGTCAATATTTCTCGGGTACCTTATTCAAATTCAAATAAAAAAAATAGAGGCAAAAGATACCAGAACAATCTTGTATCAAACGACTTGTCTCCTTGTCGTTGGATCTCCAAGTTTTTGGAATGCTCCAAATTCCACTTGAGCATCCAAATCTGGATCAATACCAGCAAAAACATCCCTGAACAAGGTTCTAGCGCCATGCCAAATGTGTCCGAAAAAGAAGAGCAAAGCAAACGTAGCGTGCCCAAAAGTGAACCAACCCCTTGGACTGCTACGAAAAACACCATCGGATTTCAAAGTAGCCCGGTCTAATTCAAAAATTTCACCCAATTGTGCGCGCCTAGCATATTTTTTCACAGTAGCAGGATCGCTATAACTGACTCCATTGAGTTCGCCACCATAGAACTCAACGATTACACCTACTTGTTCAACACTATACTTTGATTCTGCCCTTCGAAAAGGAACATCTGCCCTCACAATTCCGTCTCCATCTACCAAAACGACTGGGAATGTTTCAAAAAAGGTAGGCATACGACGTACAAAAAGCTCGCGCCCTTCTTTATCTCTAAAGACGGGGTGTCCTAACCATCCAACAGCTATTCCATCCCCGCTGTCCATTGAACCCGCTCTGAATAATCCCCCTTTTGCCGGATTATTACCAATGTAATCATAAAAAGCTAATTTTTCGGGAATTTTAGACCAAGCTTCTGATAAACTTAGATTTTCGGCTAGTCCGGCACCAACTCTTCGATATATTTCTTGCTGGAAGTATCCCTGATCCCACTGATAACGAGTGGGACCAAATAACTCGATTGGGGTCGTTGCTGAACCATACCACATAGTTCCAGCAACAACAAAAGCTGCAAAAAAAACAGCAGCGATACTACTAGAGAGTACAGTTTCAATATTGCCCATACGTAATCCTTTGTATAGACGTTGAGGCGGACGGACACTAAGATGGAATAGGCCCGCTAATATGCCCAGCGTACCCGCTGCAATATGATGAGAAGCGATTCCTCCCGGAACAAAAGGATCAAAACCTTCCGCGCCCCACGCTGGACTTACAGATTGTACTTTTCCAGTTAGCCCATAAGGATCGGACACCCATATTCCAGGACCATATAAGCCTGTTACATGAAATGCACCAAAGCCAAAGCAAGCCACCCCTGAGAGAAATAAATGAATTCCAAAGATCTTGGGCAAATCCAAAGAGGGTTTTCCCGTACGTTCATCACAGAATATTTCTAGGTCCCAATATACCCAATGCCAGATGGCCGCCAAAAAGCACAAGCCAGAAAACACAATATGTGCCCCAGCCACGCCTTCATAACTCCAAATACCCGAATTCGTTATAGTTCCTCCTGAAATACTCCAACCACCCCACGAATTGGTTATTCCTAAACGAGTCATGAAGGGTATAACGAACATACCTTGTCTCCACATTGGATCAAGAACGGGGTCAGAGGGATCAAAAACCGCTAATTCGTATAGAGCCATCGAACCGGCCCAACCAGAAACTAGAGCCGTATGCATTATATGGACAGAAAGCAATCGGCCGGGATCATTCAATACTACAGTATGAACACGATACCAAGGCAAACCCATGGAAATACCCCTTTCTCAAAGAAAAATAGACACTATGTAACTTTATCGCATTGCAATATACTATGTACCTAACCTTTTCAGCGGATTCCGTATGAGAAAAGGTTACTATTTATTATATTCCGTTGAAAATAACGGCGGAATTCCGTTCGTAAGAACAAAGAGAAGCAGATCTATTCTATACCCGATAAGTACCAATACGCAATGGGACCAATGCTCCCATTGCGTGGTAACGAATGCATGTATACTTGTTTATTATTCGAACGACCGATCCCTCTTCATTAAAATTTTTATTTATTCATTCTGTCTTTCTCTAAAAACCTTCCAATTTATGTATAAACTAGAATAAACAAAAAAAAAATGATGAAGACAATAAACTCATTCTTACGTTTCCATATTAAAGTGAAGTATAGTACTTAATTTTTTTCTTTAATTTTATGCCCGTTGGTGTTCCAAAAGTACCTTTTCGAAGTCCTGGAGAGGAAGATGCAGTTTGGGTTGACGTATAGTGCGACTTGTCAGACATATTGGGTCATATGGGATTTACCCGTTTTCTCCCCCGATCGAGATATCCTCTGTTTCGCCCAAGAAATATTGTATTGATTGATTCTTCAATCATTCGGAGCGTGAAGTGAAATTAGATCAATTTATATTGAGGATCAATATCATCAATTATAAGAATTTATGGTTGACTTGGACTAAGAAAATCAAGTATCCAGGCTCCGTTCAGAAAATACCAAATTGGTAATAGTAATATATGTACAATTACCACTTGTAGCATAGACGATTTTTATACTTAAATTATAGGGGCAATCTCAAACTGCCATACCAACCAGTATGATGAATACATCGAATAGTTTGGGGGAGGCGTGAAAGGGATTGAAAAAGTCATAGCAAAAAGAAGTGGTGCTGAGATCATTTGTTCTATATGTGCAAATATAATTCGGATAGATCTTTCCCCGGAGTAGAACATGAACCTAAAAGAATTGAAAGGACCCGTTTAGGAACAAGAAAATTACATCGTGATTTGAATCTCGGCGAAACAATACATCAATGAGAGGTTAATTCAATAAGTTCAGTAAATTCTTTTTTTTTAGGGAGGGGGGCCAAAACTCATGTTTTTTTGAAAAATAGAAGAAAATACCTTTCATTAGAAAAAAAGAAATCTGTTACAAAAAAAAGAGATAGGATTGGAATCGACACATTGATTCTTTTTTCGCAATTTTTTTGAACCGTATGCATCCAAAGATGCACGTACGGTTCAAAAGGGATACAATTTTGTCCTAATCAACCGACTTTATCGAGAAAGATTACTTTTTTTAGGCCAAGAAGTTGATAGCGAGATCTCAAATCAACTTGTTGGTCTCATGGTATATCTCAGTATAGAAGATGATACTAAGGATCTTTATTTGTTTATAAACTCCCCCGGCGGGTGGGTAATACCAGGAATAGCCATTTACGATACTATGCAATTTGTTTCGCCCGATGTACATACAATATGCATGGGATTAGCCGCTTCAATGGGATCTTTCATTCTGGTCGGAGGAGAAATTACCAAACGTCTAGCATTCCCTCACGCTTGGCGCCAATGAGTTTTTATTTGAAAAAAAAAAGGAAGAAGACTATGCCTTCGCCATATCGAATATGAATAAGAGGTAATAATAGCATGGCACTTCGAGTTCGATATGAACAAACTATTATTGTTTTTCCTAACATGAGATTTTGTATCGAGATAGTAGTATGAAACAAAGGTTATTTCCGATTTGATCTTCTGTGTCGGGAGTACATTTCAGCGTCACAAACCAGTTTTCTTCCACACCAGAAGTCTCTTTCTGATATTTATCTTACGAAGAAAAGAATACGAAAATGAAAAAAAAGATCATTTTTCCTTATTTGATCGTATCAAAAAGAAACTTTGGGATTGCTAAATCACAGACGAGATAAATATAGAAAGCAACAGAACCATCATAGTATTTTTTTGACTCCTACAATACGAAAAGAAGGGTGGTAAATGGATCATTCAACGATCTGGATCGGGTGTATTCTTTTTTTTTCTTCAATAGAATAGAAGGTAGGAAAAAGGAAATTCCATTGCGGAGCCGTATGCAATGCATAAAAGATGCCTGTACGGATGTTCAATTCTATTTGTTTTTTCTTCTTGTTTTTTTTTAGCCCTTACTTTAGCCCAATCATTCGAGATAGAAGAAAAGAACCGTTGATGCATGATGTTATATCAATATTATCAGGGTTATGATTCACCAACCTGCTAGTTCTTTTTATGAGGCCCAAGCAGGGGAATTTATCCTGGAAGCGGAAGAACTACTCAAACTTCGCGAAACCCTCACAAAGGTTTATGTACAAAGAACGGGCAACCCTTTATGGGTTATATCCGAAGACATGGAAAGGGATGTTTTTATGTCAGCAACAGAAGCCCAAGCTTATGGCATTGTTGATCTTGTAGCGGTCGAAAATGAAACTACTGGGGATTTCGTGTAAATACAAGATTCCGTTTCAAATCATAATTCGAATTTTCCGCGATTTGATATTGAATAGAAATAATTCATAATCATCAATCATCAGGTTAAGATCGATCTAAACCAACCAATTTTATTATATATATGTCTGATATGCCGACAATTAAACAACTTATTAGAAACACAAGACAGCCAATAAGAAATATCACGAAATCCCCCGCGCTTCGAGGATGTCCTCAGCGTCGGGGAACATGTACTAGGGTGTATGTGCGACTCGTTTAGATCATGAGTTCGAACAAATGAAACAATTTTTTCCAGTACCAATGAATAGGATAGATAGAGTAGAAAAACTATCTAAAAATAAAGATCTATCATCTACCTATATTTTTGTGTATAAAATTTATGGTTTCTATTGGTGCAAATCCAATCACCTCAATTTGAGATGAGAAGCAATTCCCCATTGGTAGCAAATAGTTATCCATTAAGCGGAGGAAATAGTACTATAAGAAGCAAAAAGGTTATGTTCCTATTCTGGAAAGAACGGACTAACAAGGTCAGCTACCTAGCCAACTTTCATAATTAAATGCCGTCACTGTATGGATAGCCTTTTTTGTGAGTGAAAAGAGCTATTACTGTATAATTATAATTGATTGGTAGAGCCAAAGAGTGTGAACTATACAAGTTCGCAATAACATTTGATTAAATGAAAGAAGAGGCTCCGGTGTATAGAGAGGACCTCACCGTTTACGAAGTAACCATAGAAACGATGGAACCCACTATTTTTTTCTTTTATTTATTTAATATCGCTAGAATTTCTTATTTCCAGCCCGGGCCCGGAAGGAATAAAAAATCGTGGTTGGGAAGGTCATAGTAGCAAAAGCCATTGGAATTTATATTTTAAATATCGGAATAATCCGTTTTGTTATTAATTAACCGGGGGATAAAAGGATGACTGAAAGAAGAGAAATCAATTAGTTATTCATTAAAGTTAATTTGATTCAATGACCAGAGTTAGACGAGGATATATAGCTAGGAGACGTCGAACAAAAATTCGTTTATTTGCGTCAACCTTTATAGGAGCTCATTCAAGACTTACCCGAACCACTACTCAACAGAAAATGAGAGCTTTGGTTTCCTCTCATCGGGATAGGGGCACGCAAAAGAGGGACTTTCGTCGTTTGTGGATCACTCGGATAAATGCAGCAGCTCGCGATAATGGGGTATTCTATAGTTATAGTAGATTAATACACAATCTGTACAAGAAGCAATTGCTTCTTAATCGTAAAATACTTGCGCAAATAGCTATATCAAATAAGAATTGTCTTTACACGATTTCAAATAAGATTATCAAATAAAAGAGATTCTAAAGTCATATATAGGAATGATTGAAACAGAATCGGATTCCCCGGAGAATGGACTCCGGGAAGATAGAATAAAAATAAATTAAGACGATTAAGTAGTAGGAATGAACGAACATCTTAAAAAAAAAAGATTTCTTCTTTCCCATTTGTTGTTTCTTATAACACAACAATCAAATCTGGGTTTGAGGCTTTTTCGAACAAAACATCAATCTGAGCTTGAGTTCCAATTGGAATTTTAAATCAATGGAAGAGTATATCTATTTATTTCTGGTTCTAGGACCAGTAGTTCTAGGGATCGACTCGGCTCTCTC